AGAGAGAAACAAAGAATATCACTACTGTGTAAACGAAGAGTTTGAGAGTAAGCATTACAAAATCTCCAAGATCTTTTTGGTCAAAAAAGAGACTAGATTCCCCCATATAATATATTCTATATTCTATTTTGATTTGACACCGAAAATTTCAGTAGTTTCTGGACATCGAAAAAAATAAATTTGTAGAAGGGTTAGGAGACTCCCTTTTCTCTAATAAAAAAAAGTTTTCCTACCCAAATGGCGGAGGAAGACTTAATAGGGTCTTTCACAGAAATCTTTGTTATAACAAAAAGGGAGTTAATTCAATTTTTCAAGGCTATTTAATACTTTTTTTATATTTATCTTCATTAGTATAATGGTATTCGAATTTTTTATTAAATAAATCATTAATTTTAAATATCATCGAAAACTGACAGCAGCTTGCCAAACAAACGCTAATAGAAAAAAGAGTAGAGGTATGACTGGCATAAAATCGACGATTGGACTCAAAAATGCATAGGCCTCGGGCAGTTTAGCGAATAAAAAACTACTTGAAGAATTAAGACAAATACAGATAAAACTAAAGATATTAAGCATAGCAGACATCTTTTTTCTTGAAGATTATTGCAATTGCATTTTGATTGAGTTATTGATATAAAATAAGTTACAAATGAAGAAAGCAAATTAGATCAAAAATCCTTTCTTGTATTTATTTGAAACTTACTCAATCAAAACCTCTTCCATTCTAAAATCAAAAGAGAATAGAAGAAATCATACTTTCATACATTATCTTAATTGAATTATATGTAATGATCAAGAAATTCAGTTTAATTTTATATATACACGGGTGAAAATCCTAAGAATACTCGACTGTATTTTATAGATATTTGGGCTGCAATTGACGAATAATCAATAACAATATTATTCTAAATTACTAGATTATAAATCTAAATGGGGCGTGGCCAAGTGGTAAGGCAACGGGTTTTGGTCCCGCTATTCGGAGGTTCGAATCCTTCCGTCCCAGAGCATATGTATTCAATCATCATTTTTTTTTACCAAGGGGCTGTAAAGTTTAGTCTTATATAGATAGAATTTTATTCTTCTTTATCTTGTTTTCTTCAAGATTCGTTTCGCAATTATATCTGTTTCACAAACGGAATTGAGTTCAAAGCACAGACATATAAAACTTAATCTAATTGTGATTTCATATAGGCAAGATAATAAATTGATTTTTTTAATTTTAAAGTTCAATTAAAATGGGGGTTAGACTAGCATATACCTCGGTGTATTTATCTAAATAAAATTTGAATGAATATAATCTTTAGTATAATATGAATTAAATATTCTCAAAGATGCATTCCGAGTAAAAATGTCTATTTGAATGCAATCACATAGGATTAAAGGCTCCTAATGTGAACTATGTTGAGGTAAAATAACAAGGAAGAACAAATACTTCATTTACCTGTTTGTGGTTTTGTAAATAAAGACGCTTTGGAGGAAGGTTATGACTCCCGAGCGGGGGGAGTCGATAGAAGTTAATCAACAAGAAAAAGTGTCAATTTCAATATCTATCCGAATCGCATTTCTAATCTAACTATCAAAATACACATATGTAACAGATTTTTTTAACTGAATTTTGAACTATTTCGTATTTTGTTTATTATACAATAACGGATGACTATGACTAAAATAAGTATAATTTTTTGTAATGGTTAAAAGTAAAGGTGATTCATACATTCTATTTACCTTATATGTACCAACTAAACCAATGACTATTCATGATTTCATAATTGAATCAATTGCAACGGGTCAAAATTTGAGGAATGTTATGGTAAAACTTCGTTTGAAACGATGTGGTCGAAAGCAACGTGCGACTTGAAGGACATGATCTGGTGTGGATTTTTATATCCATCATTTTGTATGAAAAAGTTGCTCTTGGCTCGACATCCCCTGTTCTGTTAGACTAGAACCCACACTTTTTGGGGGGGCTGTAGTTAATTTTAAATAGTACATGATGGAGCTCGGGTAGAAAGCATTGATTCATTTCTTAAGAGCAAGAATCTAGGGTTAGTGTGAATGAATAAATTAAAACAACTTCGTAAGTCTATTTTTAACAGAAAACTAAAAAGGATCCAATGCCACCAAGTTTACAGTAAATTTTGTTGGAATTGATAAACCTTTTTCGAGAAAAAATATATCTTGAGAGAATCAAGCGTTTCTATGATTCTTTTATTTGATAAACAATCACAAAAAGGGTATGTTGCTACCATTTTGAAAGAATTTAAAATCAACGAAGTAATGTATAAACCTAATGATTCAAAGCAAAGAGATTCCGAAACAAGGAAAGACCCTTTTCATTCTCAATTGTAACAACAAGTGTATTAGAATGAAGAATTCCAATAGAGATTAAATAAGCCAGACAAAATGGGGGGTTAGAGACCACTCAATAAATGAAATGTTTCTTTTGGGCTATTAGAGAGTTATTAAACTTGAGTTATGAGTACAAATGGTTTTTCCGGAAAGAAGAATAAGAGCAAAAGGGGACTTAATTCTTAGTCTAATTAATTTTATTATTTTTTGGATTTTTTTGCTTTATCTTTATATCTACATAACTTGACAAAAAAAATAACAATAAAAAATCATTTTTCTTGAGCCGTAGGAGGAGAAAACTTCTTATACGTTTCTAGGGGGGGTATTATTCGTATAATCTATCCAAATAAGCCGTCTATCGAATTGTTGCAATTGATGTTCGATCCCGAAGAGAAGGAAGAGATCTTCGGAAGGTTGGTTTTTATGATCCGATAAAGAATCAAACTTATTTAAATGTTCCCGCTATTCTATATTTTATTGAAAGGGGCGCTAAACCTACCGAAACTGTTTATGATATTTTAACGAGGGCAGCGGTTTTAAATCCTAATGAAACGAAATTAACTTAATTAAATATAACAAGAAAGAGACTTGAGTGTGTCGTATGTTATTATTATATATATTATAATATAAATATTATAATATAATTAAAATAATTATTATAATTTCTTTTAGTTTGATATAAAAATAAAAAAATATTTTCTTTATTATTCAAACCTTATTTTGTTCTATATTGATATTTTTTCTACTTCTTTTTTATTTTATTTATTTTTATCTACATTTCTTTATAATTATCTACCTTATTTAGATAGTGCCAATTCAACACAAGTTCTTTATTTAATTGATTGATATCATTTCTCGTATTTTTTTCACAGACATATTGACAAGAGTGTAATGAACAAATATAATTCGAGTGTAAATGGGTACACTTTTTTCTATTTTTTTCTAATTAAATGCTTTGGCTTTGATTGTCTTGTCTAATTATTTTAATTATTAATAAATTAATTTTATTTTGATTGTATCTACATACTCTCTTTGGGTTGCTAACTCAACGGTAGAGTACTCGGCTTTTAAGTGCGGCTAGGGTCTTTTACGCATTTGGATGAAGCAAGTGATTCGTCCATACCATCGGTAGAGTTTGTAAGACCACGACTGATCCTGAAAAGAATTAATGGAAAAAAGAGCATGTCGTATCAATGTATAATTATGAATTCCTTTCGTTCTACGAATTCAACTAAAGTTTTTGTACCGATTTAATAAGAACTAAAGGAATTCGAGGTTGGGTCGATTGAATACATGGATCGAGCCTTATGGCGCTAATTGCATGTAAAAAAAGCAACGAGCTTATGTTCTTAATTGGAACAATTACCCGCGCGCTAATTAAACGTTAAAAAAGGATTAGTGACTGGTGCGGGAAAGGCTTTTCCAAGAGTGTCTTACCAATTTTTTAGTGAATCCTAACTATTAGCCATTTTACATTTTATTATATTTGATTCTAAAATAAAATGGCGCTTAATGTGTAAAAGAAACAGTATATTGATAAGGATACTTTTTTCCAAAATCAAAAGAGCGATTGGGTTGATAAAATAAAAGATTTCTAACCATCTAGTTATCCTATAACTATAAAGAAAGAAACCTATTAGATGGAAAAAAATAGAGGTCCGTTTCTGAGTTTACTTGTCTCCGAGGTATCTATCTATTTTTTGGACTAGAATACCTTGTTTTGACTATATCGCACTATGTATCATTTTATAATCCACGAAACTCTCTACTTTTCCTTTTGTTTCCGGGCTCGTTTTATATGGAGGAATTTCAAGGATATTTAGAACTAGACATAGCTTGGCAAGATGATTTTTTATATCCACTTATATTTCAGGAATATATTTATGCACTTGTACATGATCAGTATTTAGGGTTAAATAGGTCAATTCTTTTTTCAAAAAAAAAGAAAGGGTATGACACAAAGTACAGTTTACTAGTTGTAAAGCGTTTAGTTATTCGAATGTATAAACAGAATCATTTTATTCTTTCTATTAATGATTTTAACAGAAATTCATTTCTTGTACCCAATAAAAATTTTTATTCTCAATGGATCTCGGAGGGTTTTGCCGCTATTGCGGAAATTCCATTTTCTATGCGATTAATATCTTACCTAAAAGGAAAAGAATTAAAAAACTACCAAAATTTACGATCAATTCATTCCATATTTCCTTTTTTAGAGGATAAATTTTCACGTTTAAATTATGTGTTAGATATATTGATACCTCACCCTATCCATTTTGAAATCTTGGTTCAAACTATTCGTTACTGGGTAAAAGATATTTCCTGTTTGCATTTGTTGCGATTCTTTCTTTATGAGTATTGTAATAGTGTTATTATTTTAAAGAGATCTGTTTCAAAAAATAAGAGATTCTTATTGTTCCTATATAATTACTTTGTATTTGAATTTGAATCCATCTTCGTTTTTATACGCAACCAATACTCTCATTTAGTATCAACATCTTACGAAGCCTTTCTTGTACGAGTGTATTTCTACCTAAAGTTAGAACATTTTGGGAAAGTATATACTAAGCATTTTCGGGGTATCCTATGGTTCTTAAAGGATCCTTTTATTCATTATGTTAGGTATCAAGGAAAATGGATTCTGACTTCAA